TTTTCAGTCCTCTGCTCTACCAGCTGAGCTATCCCGACTATTCCCGCTGTTCTATCCTCATTTTACGAGATAACTTAAGTCTATGTCAATTGAAAGGGTATTACAAAGTCTCATCCAGGTCTAGAATTGATTGGATCAGCAAAAGGACAATTTGGTAAGTTTTAGTATGAAAAAGAATACCGAGCGTGAATCATTCAAATCGGGATTCCTTGCTCTGTTCATTTGTACATGTATGAGATATATCATATATCTTCTGATAAGAGAAAAAGCTTTCCGCTCAGATCAGTTTCTAAAAGAGTCGGGTGAATGGCAAAGATAAGGAATTTGAAACCGCTAACCAAACAGGAGAAATCTAAAGAAAAAGAGTTAAACAGTCAAATGGGCTTTTTGGGGATAGAGGGACTTGAACCCTCACGATTTTTAAAATCGACGGATTTTCCTATTACTATAAATTTCATTGTTGCCGGTATTGACATGTAGAATGGGACTCTATCTTTATTCTGGTCCGATTAATCAATTCTTCAAAAGATCTCTCAGACTGGGGCGTGAATGAGTTGTCTATTCTTTCTTGAATAGGGAATATATTACACAACAATTCTTCCAGTTTTCATAGAAAAAATACAGATTCCAGGCGTCATTAATCTTTTGATATTTCATAGGATTTCAGTACGCATACCTTTATATATTATAGGCTTATCCTTCAACCTTTCGGAAGTTTCGATAAAAGAATTTCTCTATCAACGCAACACAATCAACCCCATTCGTTAGAACAGCTTCCATTGAGTCTCTGCACCTATCCTTTTTGATTTTCGCTTTCTGAACCTGTTGTTATTGTCAGAAAACTGGATTTGGCTCAGGATTGCCCATTTTTATTCATTCCAGGGTTTCTCTGAATTTGAAAGTTATCACTTAGTAAGTTTCCATACCAAGGCTCAATCCAATTAAGTCCGTAGCGTCTACCCATTTCGCCATATCCCCCTTTTGGGATTAGGAGCGCCCTGTGATGTCCTTTCCCCTTTTCTTTCATTTATACTGAAACCATTGCATTCATTAGATACCTATTGCTATCTTGAAAAAGTGTTTTCTTAGCTTGGAGTTCGTGTCTATCTTCTTTCATATTCTCTAGAAAGATCCTATTTGAGCCAATCAAAAACGATTTTATCATTTATGTATCTCCAATTCAATATAAGTGGATACAGACCCTCTATATATATCTATCTCGTAGGATCACTTTTCTATGCAATTTCAAATACTTAAACGGTCTATTTTTCGTCCTAACTTCCACCTTTACGAATGAAAGCGGAGGAATGGCTAGTTAGTTATAACAAATCAGTCCATTCAAAAATTAGAATTAGAAATATAGAGGATATGGAATCCAATTCACTAAGTATAAGAAAAATAATATCAAATGTCAGTTGAATTCAAAAATGAAAAAAAAAACATTTTGAAGATTTATGAATTTATTATTCAATAATCTATAATGTAGATATTATTGGGATAAATCAATCTAAATTATATACCCCTAGATTAATCGTTATATTGTAGAACATTTACTATTTATTTGAAATTCTATTTTGTGTTCTTTTTTAGATTCCTATATAGTTCAGTTATTATGAAAGCGAAGAATTTTATTTTGAATAGCGAAGAATTCAATTTCAATAGTATTATATACTTCATAGCAAGCAAAGATTCTGCGATTTTATTGAATTTATATGCATGTTGAATTTCTCTTATGCTAGCCTGCTTAGCTCAGAGGTTAGAGCATCGCATTTGTAATGCGATGGTCATCGGTTCGAGTCCGATAGTCGGCTTTATCTCTATTTAGTTTATGGATTCGATTTTAGCTATTTCTTTTATTCGATTTTTTCATCTTCTTCTCCTTCTTTTTCCCTTTTCTTCTTCGTCTATGAATTCTTTTTCTGCTTTTATCAATTCTTTTTCTGTTTTTCCTTTTTCTTCGTCGTCTATGAATTCTTTTTCTTTATCTCTGAATTCTTTTTCTCTTTCGAGGAAGTAGGATTTGTCTTTTTGCTGGTTATGTTCAAGTTCAGGTTCAAGTGGCATAGGTGGGACTTTTGGAACACCAACAGGCATTAAATGAAAGACAAAATAATCATTGCTAATGTCCTTTTCAAATCAAAGAAGATTGCAAATGCCTTCCTCTTTTGCCAAAAGTGATCGGTTTATTACGTTATAGCAACTTAGACCTATGGCCTGAAAAGGATCCTTTTCTTTTTCTATATAAAGAAGAGATAATCTAAAGGCAAGATCTGGATATTTATTTCTCTAATTCATCTCGTTATTCGCAATAGAATAGATAGAATCTAGAGAAATAGATAGAAAGTTATCCCGGGAATCGAGTGATTCCGTCGTGATTCGATGAAAGTCTTGAGAGAGACTATCGAGCCGCAGGTCTTCTAAATCACTCCATGAAATTCATTTTTCAAAACCATCATCAGAAAAAAGAGAGTGAAGCCTTTGGAAAGAGCCGAAAATGATTCGGTCATTTAGACGAACAAAAGATTCAAATTCGTAAGAACTCAACGGGATTCTCAGGCCCATTGAGTTCTTACGCTTTCATGTCGACAACTCAATTTATATGATTACTACAGGGATGAACCCAATCCGGAATATGAACCATAAAAGAAAATACCTAGTAAACCGATCACAAGAATACCAGTTACAGTACCTATTATCCAAAGAGGAATCCTTCCAGTAGTATTGGCCATTTACCCCACTTCCCTCCACATTTCATAAAGTGGTCATGCTAGAGACATAAACAGTCATGGATAAGTATGAGATGAGATCCTTCCGACCGAGTAGGCTAAGAGAGATCCATAGTCTTTACAAACTCCACCAACTCTTGATAAAAAGTTTTGCGAAAGCTCCAGGCAAAAAACCTCTCGAGTTGCTGCGGAGTTTTGAAGGAAGGTACGTCCAGAAAATCTCTTTCCAGCTCATTGGATGTTTGCACCCAAGGGCTGTTGCAAAACGGACATTGCTCATAGCCCAAAGTTTGGTGAGTATAATATTTTTTGAGTTTCAAGTCGATTCTCGGGCCCAGTTCCCTAAGGAAGGACTCAAAAAGCGGCTTCAATTTAGCGTTTTCCCTAGACATTTCCTCATCGACTGTAGTCATTTCCTCGATGAGCGCCTGGAACAATCCGGGGAAGGTAGATACATCGCCAGACCTAATTTGCAGGCATTGAAATTTCCTTTTGAAAATGTTTCTCCAGATATCTTGAACTTGAAGACGCTTATACTTAGATTGCCCGCAGATCATATCGACTACAAATGGCTTCATCCTGTTGACCAGCTCCATTGCATCTCGCTGCAGATCTACGGCATCTTCAAGCTGCGTGAGGCAGCATCTCGAAGGATCAACCTTATGTTCCCCCGGGTTCCTTAAGAGGCATTTTTTTCTCGCGAGGAACTCAATATCCTGATGAAAGAGCGCCTTACATTGTTCATAGGCTTCGGGGATATCATCTGGCTTCAATTCTCCATTTTTTGCTAATTTGATTTCCAACACCCGTATTAACAGCCGTTTTTGATAGGCCTTGCAGTCGGCATAATCAAACTCGTCAAATGACTTATTTTGATTGGTCATCGACTTACCCCCTATATAAATAGAAATTGTTTCAATCTAAACTATTTTCTGCGCGGAACACGCCTAACTTTCATTATCGAACCCAGTTATCCCATGGTCCATTTTGGTTTAGGGATAATCAGGCTCGAACTGATGACTTCCACCACGTCAAGGTGACACTCTACCGCTGAGTTATATCCCTTCTCTGCCCCCAATAGAACTGAGTAATCCTAAGTCAAAGGGTAGAGAAACTCAACGCCATTATTAAGATATGAATCTAAAATAATAAGATATGAATTTCATTTAGTAAGATAGGTTTGATTATTCATCTTTTTGATATATTAGAGAATCTGACATTTGATTTTCTCCTTATCATACTGGATTTCTTTCTAAGATGGATTGATAAGAGCTAAGAACGAAATATTGGAATCTAATTAGATTTCAGTCTAATGAAATTAGTATCTCAACGAAGGAAACTATTACGCTTTCATTGAAGTTCTAGATTAGAAGAACCAGAAACATTTTAAGTGAATTATAAACCAAAGACGAACAAGGCTCAAATGATTAGAATCATTCTATGATGAGAAGTGAATAACCGACGATTTTCATCTGTGTTGTGTACATAGAGGATATCCACTATACAATAAAATAGAAAATGTGGGTATGGTTTATCAATTAGGATAAGGATTTGTTGTTGATAACCCGAAAACTGGAGTCGAAAGCAGTTTACGAATTCTTATGGTATAGAATCGTAGTCTAACTAGAATCACGATCTAACGATATCCATTAATCATAGTCTAGAAAATCTCGATCCCTGAATCAGTCGATTCGTTTGAGTTTCTCATTTTTGAATGTATCTAATTTAGGGATTTAATCGGGTCAAAATCTCTAAAAAGACGAGAACATTGTTTTTGCAAACATGAATAGAATTGTTTTGAACCGTTTTCGAAAGAAAACAATTTTCTCTTTATCATAATTTTTATAGTTTGAGTTGATTAATCGTACCTACCCAATAATGCATATAAATGACTCGCAATTCACTCGGTTTTTGGGTAATAATCATTATGTAGGAGAGATGGCCGAGTGGTTTAAGGCGTAGCATTGGAACTGCTATGTAGGCTTTTGTTTACCGAGGGTTCGAATCCCTCTCTTTCCGTACCTTCCCCCAACTCACTGATCTTACTAACCGCAATAGATCAAATAAGAATCGATACCATTATTCCATACAGTTAGACCTTTCTTTGAGATAGATTATCTATTCCTAATGGCTGTGGCACGTAAAAGACTGGAAAGAAAAGAGGAGATAAGGAATGCAAATCTCACTCGCAGTCTATGCTAAATGGGAGAAAAATACGGATCAAAGCCTTATTTATTTTACCCTTAGGTTAATTTACGTCCCCGAAAGTGGGCA